TGAAAAAAAAGGCTAAGACGTGGAAAAAGCCCCTTATCGGATTTGAACCGATGACTTACGCCTTACCATGGCGTTACTCTACCACTGAGTTAAAAGGGCTCGTTTTAGTAAATTCATGAATTAGTCATTTTCCATTATTGAGTCTACTGTATCTGTATATATATTATATGGACATATATGCATGTATTCATAGGAACTAATTCAGTAATAAGAAATTGGATTTATCTAAAAGTGAAGTCCAAGCTTAAGATAAAATCATTTTTTTGATTTATGAAATAAAAATTCGTAGCAATCATTCTCCGAGCTAAAGGAATTCCATCGAACTAAGGGAATTCTATACAATAATATAATAATAACCTATTTAATAAGAATATATTAGAATTAGATAAATAAATAATAATATTAAAAAGAATAATAATAAATAATAATTAATATTCAATTAACATATTCCATTTTTAAATAAAATGAAAATAAACGAAATTGGAAAAAAAATTCTACTAATATTAGATATACTAATCGAAAATAGAAAAATGCCAAATGAGATAAAATAATGAAATAATAAACGGAAATCAAATAGATAGAAAAAATCGAATAGGTATAAAGGGCTTGGTTCATTTATGAACCATCAAAAAAACTTATCTTATATGAAAGAAATAAAATAAACTAGGAAACATTTTTCGGATTTAGTCGTACTATTCCATTATTTATATTGACAATTCCAAAAAACTGCTCATACTATGATCATAGTCAGATGGCGATCGGGCAGGTATGCCCCCATCGTCTAGCGGTTTAGGACATCTCTCTTTCAAGGAGGCAGCGGGGATTCGACTTCCCCTGGGGGTAGGATACTACGAAAGTAAGTTGATCATGAATTATCAATTCTCAATAATACTAGAATTGATTCTTCTGGGGTCGATGCCCGAGTGGTTAATGGGGACGGACTGTAAATTCGTTGGCAATATGTCTACGCTGGTTCAAATCCAGCTCGGCCCAATAATTTTGCCGCTCCCTGAGTATGATATAACCAATTTGTCCTCCATAAATGTCTATATTATATGGAAGAATAAAGATTCCTTTTTTTATCTATCCCATCTTTTCCCACCCTTTGTAACGATCTAGATTCATAATTACTAAGTATCATGAAAGGGGTAACAAAACTTTTTTCTTATTGAGAGGTTTCTTATTAACCCTGTGGCAGTACAATAAAATAACTACAAGATTACTACTAATCGGTCTCACTCTCACTATAGTTAATCCATATCCATGTGGATATCAGTATATCATTTGTATCTCTCTTACAAGACAGCAAACTACTAGAATAGTTTCAACGAAACCAATATGTCTATTGTACACCTCACTGGGATTGTAGTTCAATTGGTCAGAGCACCGCCCTGTCAAGGCGGAAGCTGCGGGTTCGAGCCCCGTCAGTCCCGAACTAGGATCCGATGAATTGATAAATTTCTCTTTCCATTCTCTCTTCCTGAAAAAAGGAAGGGTGGAGCAAGCAAAACTGAATTCACAGCGAGTACTTTTATTTCTTTTGTGTTTCTTTCGTATTCCTTATGCCCATCAGACAAATACGGGAATTTCTCTTTATTCTATATTCTAAGAGAGAGGTATATGTGGATTGGTATAATCAGCAAATAGTATCGTTGTAGTCAGGGATTTTGAGAAATACCTTTTTTTGTTCTTGATTAATGAAATGGAATGAAGTACTCACATTTTTACTGGTATTTTCCATAATATATGTACTTGTGTTTATTGTACAATGGGGATTTAACATAATTAACTCTACAAAACAAAGTACTTTTTTTGAATTAAAACACCCTTATTATTTCATCTTTTTATTTCATATTATAGTATATTTGTGTATACTATTCATTTAGTATACTATTTATTTATAGTTATAAGTAGTATAAGATGTAAATATTTAAGATAGAAATATTATAATAAAATCAATATTATAATAAAATATATTAAAATGGAATTCGATTTTCATTTTCATTTGATTATAGAAAAGAAAATCAAGAGTGGAAAGAGAAATTCAATGAACGGGATTATTCTTTTATTTTATTGGACCGGGAATCCCATTCTTATTTGGTATGGATAAAGGACCTTTCTATGTTATATTATTCAATTCTCGACGATGAATCGATTTGATAGATCAAATATTGTTATTCATAATATTGATCCTGATCCGATTTCGTATCATTAGGGTGTAATTTATCCCATTGAATTTCTAGGAGTCAAATTTATTATCTCTATGGGATTAGATCCCGAGTTATTGCGAAGCAAAAAAAAAAAAAAACAATGAGATTATGGAAGTAAATATTCTCGCATTTATTGCTACTGCACTCTTTATTCTAGTTCCTACCGCTTTTTTACTTATCATTTACGTAAAAACAGTCAGTCAAAACGATTAATTTGACTGAAACTTATTAGTTCTTATGAATGATTGAAGAAATGAAAGGGATTGAAGCCCCAAGTCTTAAATGAAATAATCAGACTGGAATCAACACTATCTACGCTAGTATGGTAAAAAGAACTAATAGGAAACCATATTTTGGAATTATTCTATTCTAAGAAATATGAAAATTATTCTATTATATTGAATTATTATATAATAATTCAATATAATAGAATAGAATAAGATAATTAAAAATTAAATATAGTATAAACGCTCATAAATAGAAAGAAATCTTTCTATTCTTTATAAATCTTTATTTTCTATTATATACCTTTTAGATTTGGAGTTGTATGCAGATATGGGTTTGAGATCGACCAATTTACAATATGTAGTACATACATCTATTTCGTATATATAAAGTGAAAGTACTCTAATTCTATTTCTTGATACATCCGTTTGTATAAAAAATAATCAATTCAAAATAATTGAAAGTCAACTGCTCTATTATATAGAATCTAATTTTTCGGTTTCGTATCATTTTCAAAAAGAAATAGGGATCCTGGGATCTATTGAAAATGATTAATAAATAATGAAATTAAGAGGAATTCTAAGAAATTCCAAACGGAAATAATAGAAATTAGAAAAAGAAAAGGAAAAAAGTGAAACCGAAGAATTAGATTCGAATTTCCAAGAAGTTCTCAATCGGGGCATTAACATATGATCCGTCGAGCTCCACGGTAACTTTTTCAAATTAGAAAAAGGAGTAGTAGACCCACTGATGTATCATGCTTAAACGTGACATCAAATGAATTGATAAAGCAAAGCTAAAATTTCTAGGAGTCTAAAACCTTAGTTAAATGTGCAATATATGGATCGCTCGACGCAAGCAAAAATATTATTTATTATGTGTGTAACCTCTTTGTACAACCAAGCTGTTAGTAGGTAGTTTACGGTAGAAAATAGATATCGTCATAATAATGACTTTTTCTTAGAACCAAAAAAGAAAGAGAGAAACGAATCAAAATAAATAAAAAACGGAGATTTTTTGTTTCTCACTGTAATATCCATAATTAGAATTGAATTCTGTCAAGAACGGATTTCAAAAATCAAAATTGAATATTTAGATAGAATATTTAGAAAAAACTCAGTTAGAAAAAAAAAAAGACTATTATATGCATTATGTATTCTGTTGACTTGAGTTTTGAAATACAACTATCATAGGAATTCATAGTTTGATCTTAAAACGCTTTGCAAAACGATCAATGAAACAATTGATACAATTCAATTAATCAATTAATAATACCCCTAAAGTCCACTCCTTCCCCATACTACAAGCGAAAGGGAAAATGTAAAGACTACCATTAAAGCAGCCCAAGCGAGACTTACTATATCCATGTGAATTATGTCCCCTATCTTCTTTATGAAATGAAGGAATTATTTATCGATCATCAATCATAGTGGAATCAATGGCGCAGAGTCAAAATCTTATTTTTGACTTAAGGTTATTGTTGACGAAGCAATCTAAATCCAATGAATCCCCTTGTAACAAATTCCTACCTTTCTAGTATAATAATATAGGAATTCCGGTAGAATTGGAAAGCATTAAGACATTTTTTGGAAATAGCAATGGAATACTCCTATCTAATGGAAGATGTAAAGTATCCTCTGTTCTTTGGTTCTTTTTATAACTATTAAATTGATTTCTTATCAGCCTATTCAATCTAATACCAGACTTAATAGTCAGTATACACTATCATATGATTAAGATACTCAGTAAGACTTTCATTTCAAGTCTTTTTTATAACCTCTTCTTGAGGACTAGGAGTTAATATTGAGAATCCTTCAGGAACCGGGATTTCTTATTTCTTACTTTCAAAGAATTTATATCCATTTAGATTAGAGAATCCACGGATTTCTCAAGTATTGACAAAGCCAACAAGTCTCGGTTCCTGTTGTCAAAGAATTTATCAGGTTCCATTTCGATCAACGGAATAGGAATAATCAATTCCAAGTTTTTTATTAATCAGGCGACACCCAGATTTGAACTGGGGATAAAGGATTTGCAGTCCCCCGCCTTACCACTTGGCCATGTCGCCAAAACGATACAAAATGGATAGAAATATACCCGACCCATTCCTAATTTTCTCTATCTATTCCTAACTTTATAGGAATAGGAGGGGTTGCTAAACCATTTGTTTCTTTTTATTGGATTTATATCTTGAATACCATTGTACTTATTCCAAATTACAAAGAGGAATCCAATCCCGCCGCTTTCTTATGGGATCTTATCTGGTTGAGATCTTTCTCTTCAATCGAATGGACCGGACCTCAATAAATATATCTCAATATAAGTCTCAATATACATATATATCAACTCAATAAACTCAATATAAATATAACAATAGAAATATAATATTATATATATATATAAATATATAACAATAGATAACAATTCCTATTTATATATTTATATAACAATTCAAATTCAATATGGATAACAATTCAAACTAATTACATTAAAACGAATTAAAAATGTCCCCTCTTTTTTCAATAGATCCATAGAATAGATTAGAATTAATATAACGAACAGTTT